CTACTCACATTGATTTACAACCAAAAATCCTATCTTGAAAATGACATCTTCGTGAAATAGAGAAAGCCGCCCCGTCTCCAACTGAGGTCTTCTCGCCCGCTGCCAGGAAGATTCGATCCCAACGACCGCCTCGCAAGACCTCTGTACTTTTTTATTGCCTTTCCTTATTTTTTTTTAAGGAAATCCACTTCTTTACTAGAGAGAACTCGATTTGAAGCTTTCATTCCTCTTCGGGTGGTTTGGTTTATCTTTATTTAGCTATTGAGCAAAAAGAGTTCGCTACCTTTCTGCGTAAATCTTGTTTTCGGGGGAAAGGCTGGGTTCGTAAGCTGCAAGAAAGGAGAGAGAGGCAGGCTATCTATTTTTGGAAGTCAGTGCTTGTATTTGGTCGTCCAGTTCTTCCTATGGACTAAGGGGAGGAAAGGGGCATTCTTCACTCCTTCGCGACGCCTCTATGTACTACATAAGGGGCGGACTAAGGGCCCATTGGTTCTACCTTCTTTTCTTTGTCGGCGACAAGGGATCTCTCAACCCCCGCTAAGCATCCATAGCTAAATGGTTAAACATTTGAAGTTCTTTCCTTGGTCTTCATTCAGTGAAAGGAGTGAAGCTTTCCGCAGCTGGAAAGCGGAGACCCACGAAGGCGAGATGATCCCAAAGCGAGAATGAAGCTAGAGCCATTACTTGACCAAGAACGTGAGAGGATTTCACACACCTTCCCCGGACCGGGTGGATACACTTTTTGACCCTTCCCAGGATTGAACTACGGGATCGATCTCTTATTTACCAAGATATGAAAGCCACGAGCCGCTTTCTTTCGATGTGCTGTCATGATCACATTCTCAGTTTCGTACGAGATTCCCAGTTTAGCTTACGGGGTCAAAGTCTTCTTTGGACTTTTCCAATTCTATTTCTTTTTCATCAATCGGGGCGGGAGGGAGCTGCTTCGAGGAGGCGACACCCACTAGTTTTGTCCGGATCAAACTCTCCCCAAAGCAGGTAGGTGAGAAGGGCTCGGCTCCATGCAGGTCTTTCACCAACGGCTGGCACTGAATTAGCGCGATGCGAAAGAGTCCGGGCTTAGTCGGCGGGGATAAGATTCTATTCTCGGAGTCAGAACTACTCCTATGCAAGGCTGTCGTCTCATGCTACTAGGGCGGCTCCCTTCTCTTTAATCAATTAGGGGTGGTAGGCGCCTGTAAAGAAGATCGCTTCTATTACTACACAAGTCGATAAGTCCGAACTCTAACAACTTCAAGGACTAGGAAGGCCCCTTTTTACTCATCCGGATTTCCCTTTCATATAGGTGCTCCAGAAAGAAGATTGGATTCGACAAGAGTCTCAGCGAGAATAGGCAGCTTTAGCATCAAGCACATCATCATACCGACAGTCATCCGAACGAGAGTCTCCCATTTGAATTCCCTGAGCAAGCTCTCCTCTTCCACGTTGCTGGAAAGGGCTTAGCCGCCTTTGGACAAGGACCCTTGGACCATTTACCCGGCCTCTCTATCCAGCTTTTTTCCTTCAACGACTCTAAGAAATAATGGTCTCGAACATAGGGGAATTCAGATGAAAGCTCCGGTCCTTGAATGAACGACTTAGCCCCTTGCACACTAAGGTGCCTTAGCCTATCCATACACAGCCACACCCAAAGGGGAGCGCCTGCCCAACTATCCGATCTTGTTTTCCCTTTCCGGGTAGATCTTCTCATTGACAACAATAGGTATCGGCCATAACCAAAGAAATTCTTTTTCAAAGGAGGTAATTCGTTCGCTCCAAACACGACTTGCTTGTAATTTATCCTTCAATCCCAAAAAAGCAAGAATGAATGACCAAACCCGACCCAATTTCCTTATTTTCTTATTCCCGCCAGGCGCTGTTAAGCCCTTCACCTCCTTCTGATGATCATTCCACTTCTTCGCCGCGGGAACATCTCTCTACTTAAAAGAGGGAACGAAGGCCCCGACCAATCATCGTGAAGAGAACCAATAAGAGCCAAAGGAGGTGATGAAAAGACCTTCTCTCTGGCCCCCTTTTCTTGCAGCTTTCGGACTTGGCCGATCATGAATAAGATCATCCTCGCTCGGTCACCAACGGCGGGTAGATAAATAAAGGAAAAAGCCTTCTCTGGAGCATGCTCATGACAAGATCCCGAACTCCTACTTTGAAGGTTGGCAGCTGCAAGACCCAAGTCAATGTCTTAAGCCGGGCCTTCGACGGCGGCATGGAAGAAAGAAAGTAGTTTTGTTATAAAGTCGAGATTTTGAAACTCTAGAAGACCATCTTCGCGAGAAAGGTCTCGATCCCTTCCCACCTTAGATCGAGCTGGCATGGCAGCCGGGGCTTCTTCCCCGGAAATCATTCCCATCCAGCCGGACTTTGAAAGTCGATCTAGCGGTGCCTTTCCCTATCGCCTTCTTTTTGATAGTCGTAAGCTAGAGCCCCTATGGTATGGTATGGTATGGTATGGTATGGTATGGTATGGTATGGTATGGTATGGTATGGTATGGTATGGTATGGTGGCATCAAAAGCTAACCATTAGGTTCGTATTGCCAATTTGAGTACTTTTTCCACTAAGCGAGAAGGGCCCCTTCATCGTCAATCGGACGAGCGCAAATCACTCCTTTTCTCAAGTGGGAAAGACGCTTTGATAGTAATGGCTGGATCTACTACGCAAGTAGCATACTCGGATCAAGCAGCATCTCTTTTGGTTCAAAGCGAGTCCAGGAATATCTGACAGGTTGGGCGGACGGTCTCTCAAGCGATTCTTCCAATCTTTTGCATCTTGTGGTGAAGGGAAGCCCAGTTATTAGTAGCAAAAAGAGAAAGATGAAGGGCTTCGCTCCCAGGTTGATGGATCAAGAAATGAATGAAAGGTTGGAAGATCCTGCCCAGGGGGAGAAGTCTCAATGGGATGCATTTGCAGAGAGAAATAGAGATGCCGCTGCTACCAAAGGTGCACCCCGACAAAGCTACACTGCCTGAGGAATCATCCCATTTTCTCATATGAAGTCTATCAGCGGTGCTATTTACTATTCTTTCTAGTTCTGACTTGGGAAGCTGATCTCGATCTCAAGAGAAGCGTGACGATCATTCAAAAGGAGAAGGATCGGACAAAAGAAGGTGGTGACGACGGCCCGGGTGGATAGGATGGGATTCTGACCTCCACACCTGGACGGAGTGGTGACTTTGAGAGGTAGAGAGATTTTAAGCCTAAGCAGAGATCTTTCTTCAAATTCTTGGTCTTGCAGGTTGGTGACCGATCAATCAGTCTCTACGACCGGATCCAGTCTGAGAGATGAGCTAGCTTTCTTTCGGGTGTGAGTGGAGCAGAATGAGTGTGAATTAAGGGTGTGATTGCTTTGATGGAAAGAGTAGCACTCCCGATAAATCGATATCCGGGGGAAAGAAATCCATATCCCTCTAATAGTAGCAGACTGCGAAGTTGAAAATCGAAGGGGAACCAGAAATCTTGATCCATGGTCCCTATCCCTACCCTAGAAGGGCTTGAAGTTGAAGCAGACGTCCAGAGGTGCCTTTCTTGATGGAATGAAAGAAATGCCGACCTATAATTCCTGGTCATGAAGTGGAAAAGAAAGAAGTAGCATGGAAAGGAGGTGCGCTGGAAGTGGAAAGATTTTTGATTTCAAAATTTCGTATTAAGATGGATTTGATTTCAAGCCTTCTCTTTGCTTTACAGAATTTCTCTTTCTATCTATCAGTGAAGACTGAATTTAGGATTTGGCAATTATTGATGGAATTCCTTCCTTCTTTCTTGAAGTGACAGAATTCTTTATTTATTTCAGGAATTTCTTTCAGATATGACGGAATTGATATCGCCGTGAAATCTTTCTTTTTTTATTGCTTGCTTTCTTCTGACTCCTTACGTATACTTCACTCGTTGGGTTCGGCTGTCAGTTTCAAATCTTGAACCAGAATTGATCGATAGAAGTGCTTAAGCTGGAGGTGGAAGCATGAGTTCAGAGTTAGCATCGAAGGATGAAAAAGGACCCCCGGTTGAAGTGCCATCAAATCCAAAGGGCACATGTAGCCATGCCATGAAATACAAAGGGCTAGCCAACAAATGATAAGAAGGGCACGCACGTGAAGCAAGGGGATGGAGGGCAGCCGTCCGGCGATTGAGGACCGCACATATCAAAGATAAAGAATATGAAAACCGAGACTATTTAAGTCGAACTCGGATATACTGACCGGGAGGCCGAGTTGAAAGTAAGGCTTTAAGCGAATTAAGATAGACAATACAATAGATGCTATCTAACTAAGATTTTCAGTCTTAAGCTAATCAGTATTGGTAAGACGGGTACGTAGACGCACAAGAGAGGTTTTCTAGTCTTTTAATTGAATATAGGGGGCAGGGGAATATAGTAAGAAAGAAAGAGAAAAAGGATAGAAGTCTTACAGGAATTCGATCCAGCCCCGGTTTGAGCATCTCCCTAGCCTACCTACTTTCGAAGCTATCCTTTTGTCTCTCTATCCTTGCTAACGAGAACCTGTGAGACGGCTAGTATACAAGAGTATTCACCACTAATATCTCAGGCACGGTTGTGCGAGATGCGTGAATCGCAATGCTAGTCGTAAGAGATCATTTCTAGTTTAGCAAGGAGAAGGAAGCAACCGGAGAGAGCTTCGTTTAAGGACAGGAACGAGCGTAGACAGAGGAGAGAGTTAGAGTGACTCGTTAAAGACAAGAGAAGAAGCAGTCAACGGTTACCAGTTCCGTTAGCCGATTAGCAAGCGGTACTCGAGGAACAGGCTTAGTCAGAGATTCAAAGAGTTGGGTTAGCGATCCTCCTTAACAGAGTCGGGAAAGGGATAGATAAAGAGAGTCGGGGTCATAGTACTGAGCCGCTTTAGTTAGACCTTACCTTTAATTTAATCTTTGTCTTTTAGCTAATGGTAATAGTTTCAAAGATAGACGTGTCACATAATCACATAAATAAGGAAATAAAGTGAGTGAAGGAGTGACTATCGGGGATAGGCACGACTGAACAGACTCAAATGCATAAGTATACTTTAGGAGTTCCTATGGAAAGACAATAAGGCGTCAACAGTGCCGTCTAGCGCCTTTTAGGCTTAGTCACGTCTCCCCAGATAAGGAAGCAAAGCCATAGCACGAGAGAGAAGGCGTTCCTTCGCCGTTTTCTTTCGAGGAAGCGCTCAAGTCGATACTCTTATATGTCAATAGAGAAAGCAGATTCAGAAAGAAAGCGAGTCATTTTAGTCTGTAATCTTGTAAAAGAGGGTTTAACCTCAACTAGACTACGGGTTGTTATTCTAGTAGACATAACCCGAAAGCCGCGCAAACCAGATCACTCTATACTTTTTACACTTGCTCAATCTCTAAAGCTAATTCGGAAACTTTGGAATGGGAGTAAAGCCCGACGAACCAATCTCGATAGTAAGCATTGGGCGGGCGATAGGGAGGACGGTCTCTGGATTGATTGATTTCTGCTGGCAAGGCATAAGAGCCGTTACCTATGGCCTGTGTGGTCTTCTGCGGAATTACCCAATGAATGTCTCCTAACGCCGCGACGGGGACCGGTAGAAGCAGACACAAATTGACTCACTACATGAACTGCATAAGCAATATCTGGACGAATAACAGTAAGATATACCAGACCCTTATTACCTCCGTAGAAGTCACATTCTGGGGAGGCTCGGCTTCTACCCAGGGCAGAAGGTGGAGAAGGCTGGGCCGTAGCTACTATACTAGGAGAAAAGTATGACCTCTTTAAGATCTGGGATAGATCTTTCCGATGATATCCATGGCCCACCCTCGAAATGGCCAAGGCTTTATAATCGGGTATAACTCGGAAGCCGGCTTGTGCTGGATTCCTGCATACCTCTGGCAGGCATCGCAGCTCTTAGCATGTGCTATGTAATCTGCAAGGACCGTAGGCCAGTAGTGGCCATGTCTCCGGATCTCTCGAATTTCCCTCAGCGCGCTCGATCTACCTATCTTTCTGAGTTTGATTGGTTTTCGCTCCAGCTGACCTTTCCATTTAATCACTGACAAAACCTACCTTTCAATTCTTCTTACCCTATGAGCTTTCAGCAAAGGACAGATTTCTTGGTCCATTGACATCGATCAACGAAATAGACCTCCTTCTTTCACTTTTGTCGTTGTCTTCCAATTCAAATAGCCCCATTAAGTGAGTGTTCCGCGAGAAAAGAGAGGCTGACATCTTTTCTTATCTATCTATTTTCGTAAATGAAGAAGATAAGTGAGAGCTTACTGACTGCATCTTCTAAGAAGGGCTTGGAAGAAGAAATAGAATCTCCTTTCTTTTTCGAGAAAAGGTCCCATCCTTCAATATCATGATTGGGTCGACCAGGCCAGATCATGAGTGAAATATCATGATCGGGTCGACTAGGCCAGATCATGAGTGAATAGAAAATAGAAAATGTACATAGCAGTTCCAGCTGAAATACTTGGAATAATTCTACCACTTCTACTAGGAGTAGCCTTTTTAGTGCTAGCTGAACGTAAAGTAATGGCTTTTGTGCAACGTCGAAAGGGTCCTGATGTAGTGGGATCGTTTGGATTGTTACAACCTCTAGCAGATGGTTTTAAATTGATTATAAAAGAACCTATTTCACCAAGTAGTGCAAATTTCTCCCTTTTTAGAATGGCTCCAGTGGCTACATTTATGTTAAGTCTGGTCGCTCGGGCCGTTGTACCTTTTGATTATGGTATGGTATTGTCAGATCCGAACATAGGGCTACTTTATTTGTTTGCCATATCTTCGCTAGGTGTTTATGGAATTATTATAGCAGGTCGGTCTAGTAATTAGGGGGCGGCCGTTCGGTCGCCTATGATACTAGGACCAATAGGTCAAAAATGGGTTTGTGCCGCAGGTGTTGAACGATCCACTCTACACAGGTGTGGGCTTACAGGGCTAGGGCTCATAAAGCCTTTCTTTCATTCATCAATAGGGCCCTGGTCGGTCACTTTTCTGGGCCGGGATCGATAAGTGGAATGGAAGTCATAAAAAAGATATCTTGATCTTCGCACCTCAGATCAAGAGGAAGGGTAGCTTGTCAAGCTGGCCTAAAATTTTAATTATTCTTAATTATTATATATATTTTTATATATAATTAAGATATAAATAAAAAGATTCGTTGTCTTTTAACCGGCTGTTCTTCTTTGTCAACGCTACTAAGGACCTATAGGTTCGCAATAATGAAAATGGGTTATTTTAAAAAGAAAAGGCGCTATTTAGCCCTACATTAGTAGAAGTAAGCGGCTGAGTTAGCCTAGCCTACCCTAAAAGTGGTATAGTAGGGTATAGTAGGCGAGCGAGTTAGCGAAGACGCTTAGGCTAATAGAAAAGAGAGCGTCGGTGCGTAGCCTTCATTCTACTACGCTACGAAAAGGTTACGAAATCACTTAGCTCGACGTTAGGAGAGTCAAGGGGGAACGCCATACCTACATAGAAGAACCGCTGTTCGCTGACTTTCTAAGGTCTAACCTTTCGCCCCCTACTGAAAAGGGGCAATTAGCTTTGCACCACTGATAGACTACTTAAGATTCAATTCAAAAGGCCCTACTTAGTTTCGCAAGCCTTTGTCATTGTCAGTCAACTAAGTAGGGCCTGAGGCCCCCTGTGAATCCGTAAATCTGAGGAGCATGCCGCAACAAAAGGATGGTCCCCTATGCATTTCATTCTTTCCGGAAGGGAAAAAAAGAAGTACCCCCCATCATAGTGAACCTCTCCTTGTGATCGGGATGAGGTAGATGCCTCCCAGCCGGGGGGCGGATCGAATCGGAGTTTCCTTAGGTAGCCACCGACCTACAGTTATCCTTAAACTTCCGTGCTTGGTGGAGAAGAAGCGAACAAAGGTACGCTCGCTTGCTGTCTTGTTCTCTGTCGCGAACTGGGATCGCTCGCCAGCTAGGTCAGATTGGAGCAACATTGTATGAGAACATCTTACCCATATTCGGGGACAAGGGGCGAAACGACCTCTCGATCTACTTACTGCAGCCCAGGAATAAAAACGTCGTCTAGGCGTTACCTGTTGCTCCGATCTCCCCTACGCCTAGGACGTTGTCTGGGCCCACCAAGAGCCATAGTTAGTTGCTGTTTCCATTTGGTAGTTTTTTTCTCGTTGTTGATACCGGCAAGACCCAGCCAGATGATGTCTGCTGGTTGGTAGTGAGAGGACTCTTAGTACCTGCATACCCAAAGCGCTGGTTAAAAAACAAGAATTTTTCTCTTTCTTGCTCTCCCTTAGCAGCGGGAAAGGAGTCTATCTATCTGCCTAGCTTTGGTAGATTTCCCCCAACGCAATCCACAGAAATTCCACGAATCCCTTGGTGGATAAGTCCGACGACTCAGCAGCAGTGCGGAATTTTCTTTCTCGTCTGCTGGATCTGATCTATAGTTAGGGGGCAATACATACCAAAAGGTTCGAAGAAGGATAATGAGTGAAGATCTGCCCCAGCCAAGTCGTCGACCGCTGCGGTACCTGAACTGAATGCTCTGAGGTTGAAAGGCAAGTAGATAAGCAGATTCCTACCTGTATTTTTATTGTCTCGATTCGTCCACTGCTGCTACTGATAATGGAAAAGGTTATGAAGTTTACTTCTTTGCCTTCTTAGGTGAAGGTGGTTGGGCATTAACCAACACAACAGTGAAACCCGATCCAGCTTTCGGGTAAGGAAGGAAACTCACTAAAGCAAAGGCAAAGGCTTCCCCGATTGTTAGAACTCCTTGGACCATTGGAAGGCTTATCGGATTAGGTTAGGCAGCTGGAAAGGCTGAGACGATAGGCTTTGATTCATCAGTTTTAGACCTTAGACGAGAGGGCTAGGGTGCTACACCCGGAAGAAAGCTCGATCTGATACCCTTACTTTCCTTTCAGGCTAAAGGAAAGCAATTCGCCAAGCTAATTGAATAAGTGATACGAGTGAAGAAAGAGCTTACATTTAAGGCTTCTGATGTATGAACGGACATAGCTATTAATGGTTGTTAGGAGTAGGTGCTTGCCCTTCCGGTAAAGAGATCCTACATCGATAGTTCTTTTTTTCATTCTATCAAAAGGCGAACATCTAGTCCAGCTCACTCAAGAATAGACTTGCATCCGGAGATAGCACTGCTTGAAGCGATTGTTACGATATATTGTAAACTTTCTAACCCGGTTGGAAGCCAGCCGGCGGTCGGCTCTATGTATCGTGAGCAGATGGAACTTTGATGGTTTCGCTTTAAAGATTGGGTAAATACTTTAGTTATTATAAGGTTTAAGCCGAAAAAATATCGTGGGGCATAGGAAGTTGAGAATGAGATTGCGTTTACACAGGGACTGTGATCGAATCCTCATACAATAGTCGTTTAACTTACTAACCTTAATCAAGCGGCATAGCATCCGAGCATTCATTAGATTACCTATCTTTTATGCCACCTGGGCGGGCCGCCTTCCTCAGTTGTTGGTACACTAACCGTTCTCCCAGCAGTTAGCTTGCCATACTTACCGTTGCCGCCCGTTGGCCTGCGATTAGACTTTCCGGGATAAGAGGCGGTTAGTTACCTATATGCGTTGAAAGTCTTCGTCTGCTTTATCGAGCTCTGAAACCTGCCTTCGTGTATTCCTTCGCCGCCCCTCTGAGAAAGATTCTTTCGGCTTTCTCTCTTTGCTTTGCCCTCTTTTTGCTAAATGAATCTCTTACCTGCCTTTCGCGTATCTATCACTTACTCTCTTACTCGAATACACCTCGCTCCGCTCTGGTAGAACCCTATTTTGGCTCCGTTGGCGTCTGTACCAGCGGCACCTGTACCGGATGTTTCTCTGTTACTAAAGACCTTAGTACCCTTTCTCTTAGTAGGATCCGCCTATTTCAGCACGTTATCATTACCAGACCTTATAGAAGTAGTAGGAAAGTCTGGAATGATGGATTCGCTTTGGGTGCGGGAAATGCTCGGTGTTGCCTGATGAAGTAGGTCGTGATGTGCCTTGACATGCTTTGCCTGGAGGCAACCTTGGCATGGCCGATGCTTAGGCACACCCATGCCCCGCTTCAATCTCTTGCTTTGGTGCCTGGTCCGTTGAGTAAACAAGCCTTCAAGTCTCATTTTGCCCCTATATGAGATAGAACTTTTGAAATTCATGATCTGCTCTACGAAGGGAAAAGTGAAAGTCTCATTTGACAGCTATATAAGATAGACACTTTCGAATTTCCATGTCTGTCTATGAGGGAAATAGGTCAAGTGTCATTTTGCAGCTATATGAGCATGAACATCTACTTTCGAATTTGAATAGTCCTCTTAGCCGGTCGATTGGCTTGAATCTCTCTTTCTTTTGAATCGTAACCTACTATTAGTGTATGCCTAAAACTGAACTAATTACTTTTCTCTAACCAACTTATGACCAAAGAAAAAATGACTTAACTAATGGCCAGATTTCCCTCTCCTCATTAAAAACTACTTCTATCTAGCTCCTCTCTTCACCATCTTTTGGTCAAAAAGAGTAAGAGTATTAAATCCCAAAAGTCCTAGGAGTTAAGCATGTTGGTGATGAACTAGTTCTCGTTCACCCCAGACTTGCTGGGTGGAATGAGTCAAGCTAGTTCCGAAATCGCCAGAGCCCTCTTGTTCTAATCTTTTTCTTAGCAACTGGCTTTCAGAAGTCTTGCTGCGAGGAAGATTAGAAACGCCTTACTATATTGAATTTAGAATAGTGGCATTTTTTCTGCAGATATGGAGTTTGTTGAGAGGACTTGCATCCTTCGTTCGTAGTGGTCATTTATAGCTGTTTTTCCAACTGAACCTAATTTACTATTTTGCGACAAGAGGGGGCTCTTACTTCTTTCATCTCTAGGTTGAGTACTAGCAAGTCAGGGATAAGAGAAAAGCCTGGGAAGGAATCGGGTTTTCAGCATCTGTAGTGGAAGAGTGTACTGGTGGTGGTTTAGTTAGAGACAACAACGGGAAGGGGGCTCTCTCTTCTTTCAGCTGATTCTCCTTTTACTAGGCTTGGATAGATGGGGGTGTCGGTGTAAAGATCGCATGGAACAGTAAATGGCAATGGAATCAAACCTCCTCCTATAGGTAAGTTCAGTCTGTAACTGAGGCTTTCTAGGCGTAGGGCTAATAGCACAATGGCGGTGCGGCTAGGCTTTGTGGGTTCGAATGCCGGTTTGAGATAACCAGCCAGGCAAGGGAAAGAAGGAAGTCTTCCTGCGGAGGGGGAAGAAGCGGCCCAGTTTAATAGATTCAATGGTCGACTTGCTTGAATCGAAGAGGAAGAGCCCACTTGAATTTGAATTCCTGCTTTCATTAGCTCCTTCAGGATGGGATTGACGTATGGAACCACTGACAGTGAACCGTTCGTCTACCTCAGGTCTTACACTGAATGACCTCTCTCATCTAATCGATCGGTGAAGGATGTCTTTGAAGATCATCTGGTCTGGCTCGTTACCATTAGTTCCTCTCTCTATAGTCGAGCTAGTAAAACGAGATATCCTATTGAAGTGAACGTTCACAAAGATCGGGAAGTAGTAGCCGTAAATCTATCCACTCGTGTAGTTTTAGGCCGCAGATGTCTACTTTTCTTTAATATGGAATTCAAATCAGATCCTAGAGTTTAACCACTGGGGGAGAGTGGGTGAGCTTGCTTTCGAAAGTTTACAGTTTCCCGGCTAAAAAGGCATCACCTGCTTGTTTACAGACTGAACTGATCTATAAAAAAAAAGACAGAAGCGAGGAAAGGCCCCTTCGCTGCTCTCTCTGTTTTTTCCCTCGAGCGGGATTTGAACCCACGTCCGACTACCTGTTGAACTATACAAGAGGCCGCTCTACCGCTGAGCTACCGAGGTGGGGCTTAAGACGGGAAATCTAAATCGGCACACACGTTTTTTCATTCATTAGCTGTAACCAGCTGAGCTACCTGGACCTCTTTCCTAAAATATGCTTTTTGCTTACGCTTCTTCGTCAAGCTTTCGAGCAGAATATCCATACCTTTCTTTTAGTAGTGAATGAGATGCTTGACAATAACGCTAAATCCAGACATTTAAGGTGTAACACAATGCCTTAAGTGTGGGAGGGCAGCCTATCCGTATCCCTTCGCATGGTCGTTCTATCACGAAGTTGGCAGCGGGAGTGGGACGAGAGCTCGGCTGCGAGTATCTCCCTTTCAGTGACCTGGGACAGGAGACGATTTTCTGAGTTTGCCTTGTTGGCATGCTCAGTGGTCATAGCGCCTTTGATTGAAATTCCATTTGCACCCGTCTCCTTCGGGGATCCATTAAAGGGATTGGAGTGGAATTTCCATTCCACCTATCCGCACCCTATCTCGCTGAAATTTAGATATGTGAGCCCGGAAACACATTTTCAAATACGCCTGTCAGCGCAGCTCTTTTTGGAACGGTACGAGCAGACCACTTAAGCAGATACCTAGACTTCCATTTTGAACCACCAAGCAAGGTAGTTGTGTAGGCGGAATATAGTATCCTTCATCGGAATCAGAACAAACTGAAGGAACGAGACAGCACCAGATCAGCTTTAAAGAGCAAGCAAGAACCACTGAAAGAGGCCGGTACCTTTCGTATAAGAGCCAGCAAAGCTACTCATGCACCTGGAGCGAGCCACCTGGCGATTGAGGGGCAATCATATGCTTCTGTGAAAAAATTATCCTCTCATCGATGTTCTACCGAACTGAACTAATAATAGTTTATCATTTAGAAAGAATGGCGAAAGAGGCCTCCTTGCATTGCCCAACTAGAGCGAAAAGCCTTATTGCGTTGCGGCCCTAAGTAGCTATGGGGTGTTTCTGTACTTGGAACCTAGACCGGTTACCTGAGTATGGCGGTTCGGTAGCCGTTCAATGATAGCATGAGATCCTCGCTTCGGTAAGTTACAAGGATGAATGCAAATAGCAAGGCGCTGTGCTGTGTGAAGTGAGACTGGCTGCCCTAAGTTAAGTGCTTCCTTATTAATATTAATTAATGATCTTGCTCAGTAGGAGGGCTTTCCCCCTTCTGTGCAGCCTGATTCTCTCTCTGGAAATGAGGGTGCCCTCGATTGACATTTATCATCGAATAAGGAATCCTTCCATGGATGAGAAGGTTGAGTTACAGTACAGACTCCGTTGGCTTTCGCAAGGAAGCATCTCGAAAGTTCCGCAATCTATGGTTGATGCCTCACTCGAACTCTATCCCATACCCTACTCGATGCTGAAGCTACTCTGCCTTTCGGAACCCAAAAAGAAAGCCGGGCGCTTGGGAAGCTATGCAAAACCTGAAAAAAGGAATCTGCTTTCCATCTTTGAGCTCAGAGGTTACGATCGTCTCCTCATTAGGCTATTTTAAAAAAAGTATAGCTGACTCATCAGCTGAGTGGTTCGCCTCTTGTCCACCTGAGTTGTTTACTTAATTTTCCGACCTGGAAAACCAATGACTCTTCAGGTTAGGTTCTCTTTCAACATAGACATCCCGATGACCATGGATCAACTTCGTTCCACGAAAGAGAAAGCAAATGAAATCTTCCTCTTAGGGCGTTCGATTCCGCGAAATGGCGACCCGTTTTGCCGGAGTATTCCGCTGTGGCTAGCATTGTTAGGAATGCTTCTGACCATCTTAGGCCATTCTTGATGATGGACCCTCCGGCAACTTTAGAAGCCTTGGTTCGTAAGGGCTCTTATCTTGAACTAACGCTTTGATCTCGGCTTCTAGATCCATATCCTTTCGCATCAAGAGTACCCGCGCGTCTCAAACCCACCTTTATCCCAACAACCCCATGATGAACAGAGAGGAACCCGATGAGGGAAGTGGGACAATGTTCAGACCTTGGCTGTCACAACAAGCAACCAATCAGTTCCAGTCCCAAGGGCAGGTAAAACGAGGCCTCGACGGATGGGAACTCCTACTCTGACTATAGTTTTGCGATCTCTAAGCGGGATTTTCAGTCATCTATCCTTTATCTTTCCCTAGCGAGTGAAGAAAGAGTGGATGTTTTGAACGAGTGTTGAGCGAGTGAAGTGCCCCATAAGCTATAAGGGCGAGCTATATGTATCAATTCCGTGAGCAGCGATTGAACTGAACGTAAAAAGTGCATCCAGCAGGAATCGAACCTACGAATTTGCCCGGTTGGGCGCTTTAACCATTCAGCCATGGATGCAAAGAGACTCAGCGAGTGAACTAGGTTTTGGTATTCCTTCTTGAGCTTCTATTTCTTCCGTTAAAGGGGATTCGAGAAAAGATGGAATAAGAAGACGTGTTTCCAGAACGAACAAGATACGGGTTGAGAAGGGGGAGTTAGCAAAGTTAGACAAGATTGGAATGGGCATAGGAACATGTATTGATGTACCATATCGGCTAATGCTCCCAGGTTGATGCGATGTATTCCACCAGTTGACTGAAGACTTGATTATTGGTATATCGATCGGTCCAGCACGGATTGAAATAGGAGCCGGTTCGATAGGAAGCTTTTGAAAACGCAGTGCACCCATGTAAATAAGGAACGAGATTAATACAGAGGTTAAACGAGCATCCCACACCCAAAAGGTGCCCCACATAGGTCTTCCCCGAAACCCCCCAGTAACTAAGGTAAACAACGTAGAAAAAGCACCCATTTCTGTACCGGTTCCGAAAGAGCGAAGAAAAAGGGGATGTTTTGTTAATAGGAACAAGAACGTGTTTATAGCCGTAGCGATATAAACAAGAATACTCATCCGAGCCGCAGGAACGTGTACATATGAAATGCGAGAATAGACACCTTGTTGAAGGTCTAGTGGTGCTACCCGAAGACTTAAATGAATAGCCATCGCTGTTAAGAACAACCGAGATCCAATGAAAATTTTCGCGTAGCTTCTGGTCTTTGACATCAAAAAAGAAGGTTGTAATAATGAAAGGGACATCTGATAATTTTCTCCTAGCTAGTGGAACAATAAAGACGAAGTGTCTAATTAGACTTATGGTCCTTTGTTTCCAAATAGAAAGACACCAAATTCTCCGGGAAGCCCAATCTTTCCAAATTAGTCTATGCCGCGGAGTGTGCATCAATATTTTCTCTTCTTCTCAAAACTTTGTCTTTCAAAGATTTAAAAGCTTGAGAGTCGACTCCGTCCCGGTCGATCTCGTCTAAAAGACTATATAGTCTTTCCAACGACGACTCCCCCGTGGCGGTACGGGGGTTGTCGAGAGCGCGAGCCCCCTGTCGCATCCAATCGCCAGTTGGATCAAGGACCGTCATTCGACGAATAATATCAACCTTGACCTCGAATAGGTCTTCGGCTTGGATACGTGCTCTTTCTATTACTTCGAAAGAAGGAAATCCTTCTTTTTGGAGAAGACGCTGTTGTATCCTTTGCACAGAATCTCCCCCTATTACTTCATCCGGCTCATACGGAAAAGAAGCTACGTTCGCCGGCTCCCCCGGGGAAGCGACCGCATTACCGGGAGGCCCCGCCGGTTGATTGACTGACGACGTACTTTCTTCCCATGTTGATGGGTAAAAGAGGTCCGTCCACGACCCCGATGACCCTTCTCCATTAGGAATCATAAAACTCTCAAAGCACAACTTTAAACCCATCATCAAAGCAAGCCAATAAGGTAGGCCCAACTTCTTTAAAGCAAAGAAGAGGACTCGACCCCCTAGATAAACACCTATTTTTAAAAAGACAGCGGGATCAGAAAAGGTTGTATTAAAGTTTCGATCGGTTAATAACATGGTAATTGCCCCTGCCAGTACCGGAAGTGATAATAAAAGTGGGAATGCTGTCACTAGAACGGACCACACAAATAGGGGTGATCTATGCATAGTCATTCCAGGTCCACGCATGTTGGAGATAGTTGTTATAAAATTGATAGAACCTAAAATGGATGAGATACCAGATAGATGAGGACTAGAAATTGCTGAATCAACTGCTCCTCCAGAATGGCTGGTAATACCACTTAAGGGCGGATAGACCGTCCACCCAGTGCCACTACCCACTTCTACTAAGGCTGGGCTTAATAGGAGCAAGAGACTTGGTGGCAACAACCAGAATGAAATATTATTTAATCGTGGAAATGCCATGTCAGGCGCACCTATCAGAATCGGAACAGACCAATTACCAGATCCACCTATCATCGCCGGCATAACCATAAAAAATATCATTAAAAAAGCGTGAGCCGTTATTAAAACATTATAAAGTTGATGATTCCCACCAAGAATTTGATCGCCGGGTCGTGCTAATTCCATACGAATCAGTACTGAGAAGCATGTGCCCATCACTCCAGCAATGGCACCAAAGATGAAATATAGAGTCCCTATATCCTTGTGGTTAGTGGAGAACAGCCATCGTACCGGATTTGTCGTCAAATTTCGAAAATAAGTGAATTTATCCATCTTGATTTCTTTGATTTTAAAGGATTCCCCCCATACAGAAAGAGAGGCCTTCCTGTACGAGTAGTGAAGAACTAAACGAGAACTTTTGTTGGTTGTTGACCAACGGAAAGAAAGGGAGAAAGAAATGGGATTGTGTCAACAGGCCTAGGGACCGTTCTCTAAGCTAGAGCTCCTGTCTCCTCACTTAGAAAACGACTTATTAACTTCGTTCCACCATAAAAAAATCTAACCCAGGCGAGGCGGGATTATAGGTTGGTTATTTTAGGGCTATATATAAGGGGGAATACCGCTTTCAATTTCAAAGAGCTCTATTTCCGCCTAAGATCTATTCTTATAGATCAGATTCGAGCTTGTACTACTAGAACTAGGAGTTGAGATAGCGCGGAACACCAACACAATCCTTTGTGAAATGTCTGCGAGCTCCTTCTTCTTTCGTGAAAGCATACGAGTCGTTATGTTAAGCATCTAATCCTAGTCTTTATGTTATCTGTGTTAGAGGAGTTAGATGTCCCTCATGTTGAACAGTCTGACATCAAGTTGTTAGGACCTGAGTCGCTATGCGAACACTTAACACAAGACTGAAATAAAGCTAGAGTGGTTTATGAATCAGTCATCAAGGATCTTAGCCAAACGGTGACCGGCTACGTAAGCACTTTGGGCGCAGGTTTCTCGATCGGACTTGACGAATTGTCATAAAGACATCACTCTGCTTTATATATAAAAAAGAAAATTGGATTATAAAATAAGATTCAATTAATTAGAAGCATTCGCAGTTTTCAGTTCGTTTGTCATCATCTAAAAGAAAAAGAAAAGAGAAAACTAAATTTTGAAACACAAAACAGCTATAAGTAGAAGTTGTTGAAGTAGAAAATGCTTGCTGCTCGCTTAGCGCACGGATCATACGCTATCTCATCACTCACTAACGCTAGCGAAAAGTGATCGAATAAAGCATTTGTTCGTACAATACGCTCTCGAACCTCACGCTCTATCACGCACGGAAAAGAAGCTGACTCAAAGAAATCGGTCACAAAGCTGATTTTTGCGGGTCAATAAGCTCTCGAAAAGACCTGATCCTTCCCTAAAAACCACTAAACACAAAGTGGTTTCGCCGTATCCTCTGAGAACGTTATAAGAGAAAGACGGCAAAACAATGCTCACACACGCATTTCACGCTTCAAGAACCAAGAAAGACTCAAACAAACTCGCTCTCGCTTAATCCGCATATCTGGAACTCTTTGATTTGAACTACTCCGAATCCGGCGATGAACTCACATTTCGCCCCTGGGGGGACTCTTGCTTCTGTCTTCCTCTTTCTGGCATCTGGTGGAAATGTTATCTCGATCGATCAGTTTCTTCTACTCTATGCCTACTAAAAGCTTAACCATGCCCTACCACCAAGAACAGATTCTCGCCATCTATTTAGAGGAAGAACTTCTTCTTCAACAAAAGAAATCGCTGCTCCTAGTCCGACAGTTCGCTCCGCACCTTAAGAGAAAGAGTTCCGGCATACTACTCTATTATGATACCGAACCCTTGGGGGAACATCACTACTTTGAGAGTTAGGCCTTTATTCTGCTGTGCCTGGTCATGAGTATACTGCTTTCCTTAAACCTATGTAGTGAGTCGTGTAGGTGGCGTGTTGAAATTAGGACCATACATTGGGCGACTTTTCTCCTCATCGCTAGCCTGTTTCCAAGAGGGGGAAGAGAAGGTCTTTCAAGTTGGAGAGCATATGAGATTTCTCCATCGCAGCATTGCATCTATCGACTGAACAAAGTAACTTTCGAAGTGGACTGGGAAGGAATGCGAATAGGTATTTCAATTGTTGGACTAAATGAATAGGCAAGGAAGGCAAGGCACTTGACTGAAAGGTCCTACCCGACTCATTCTTAGGACAGGCTTAGCTCTAGCTATCTAAAATGAAGAAATTGTACAAGGGAGAAATCCTATTTCACAAAGTAACTTCTCAAAGGTCGAAGGCGTAGTATCGATTGCTTGTGTTGGACTACCTGTATAGGATAGATCTGATATACTGTTAGGTTTTGGTTGGACTGCTTGGTACGGAATTCACTGAGATTGACTTTAGATATCGCATTTCCGGTATAGCATTTACTGTTCGAGATTTCCGGTATGTAATTGACTCGTATATAAAGAAAGAAAGTCTTTCAATTCCTAGTTCGATATTCCAGATATTCCATTAGAATGACTGATGTTGGACTAGCTGACTCCCTAAGCTTTGCCGTATTGCATTAGAAAGTGGGGAATTCCATCGTCTTTGGTATGCGAATTTCAAGCTGCTACTGCTCCGATAGCTGCTTTAGAGGTTGCTTAGCCGGTATCTGACTGAACTAGCTGGTTTAGATTTCATTAGTTGAAAGTCTCGCACTATTTACACTATTTCAACAAAGACTGTGTAAAATGGATATGATATAAGGGAAGGATTGACCTGTTGGTTGACTTCTCAATTGAGAAAAGACTGGAATGAAACTGGCAATGCTCTCTTCGGTTTTCATCCGGTTGGCAATCCTCTCTTCGGTCCTAGCTGAGTTCTGTCTTAGCTTTACGGCAAAGGGATAGGCTAAGCAGCTAGCACCTTAAAGAAATTGATAGTTAGCCGTCCGAAAGCATTCAAAATGTATGAACTCCGGAGCTAGGTTGTATGACTTCCGTCCTTACTACTAAGGCTAGCTAGTTGCCCCACCTCCTAATAAATCTTGCCTTCCTCTGCTGCCCCTTCTGAGAAGGGAGAGTGAGTTTGTATGCCTGTTGGGTCTTTTCCTGGCTAAGAGGACTAGGAGCTAGTACGAGTGAGACGGCTAGGCTAAGCGTGAAATGAGATCTTTTCAGTCTTGCTTTCTTGAGTACACGTATGTAGGTACTTGGGCCTATAAGAGATTGCGATAAAAGGCATGATTTTAGCAATGATAACAAAAGAAGTAGGCCCTTATTTAGTCTAGCAATGATGGATAAGAAAAGGCCCTTAAGCGGTAGACCCTCTATTCCATTCCTTCCAAAGTCTTAAACGCCCTAACAAGCTCATTAGTTAAGTCAATCATTCCTCTATAAGGCCATAGTCTAGAAGGCAATTTATCTTGAGTCAAAAGTGAAGGACCCGCTTTCACGGGGCTTAAAACACGCGCAATGCCCCCTAATCAATAAGTTGAGGAAGGCGAGGCAGGCAACCCGCTTTCAGTCCCAACAGGAGATGCAGTGGACTAACTTACTCTAATGAATAGGCTAAGAAGTCAGCTAGCTGTTGTCCTTCTTTTATCAAGGCAGGAAGACTAACTAGCTCTTAGGCAAGGCCCTAGCCCCTACAAAACAAAGGGAGAGGCTATGCATACTGAAAGCATTCGTTTTAGCCTCCCTCAGGTCGGCTTTAGTCTCCCTAACGGTCGACCTTAGTCTCGCTCCTCAGCTCGACGGTTGTAGCACTTGTCCGAGTAAAAGATCAAACAACAACGGACTAAGTCTAATCTCGTATATGACGACTAATCTCATTCTGGGGCAATGTCGTATGTGACGATCAATCTCTTTCTCAACCTGTTGACTTAACGGTTTGACCGTTCCACTCGTGCTTCTTGAAAGGAAAGAAATAGCTCGACTGTTAAGGAGAGGGAGCACTGAGCTACACTCATTATGCCCGACCATTCCGACTCGTAAGTCACTTTATAATCAATGTATAGAATAACTTAGATTCAGTCCGGGCATTAGGTGTACATTTCTCTGTGCTAAAGGGGGTTATGTGAGGCTCCACTCTATCCTGTTGATAGCTGGAGGAAGAGGGAAAATAGGAAGAAGACCCTGCTTTAGGGGGACTCAAGTAGATTCCCTCATCTTTCGCAACTCGATTCCCTCATCCATAAGGACAATGGGAAATACGAATCCCTAGGACAATGGAAAATCTTTATACCTTTCCTTCGAGTGCCCATGCCATCAGACTATGTACTGGGCTCTCTAGAAGGTAAAGCAGGAAGAGAGTAGCTGACATCAACCATAAAGCCCACTCTATCCTGCTGCCCAGGAAGAGGGAAGAGGTCAAAAGTAAGATACTATTTAGAATACCATTATGAATTTCATTTTTTTTTATCCCTATAGAGTCGCATATTTGGGCAGGGTCTTTTTTAGAATTTCTTTTGGAGCTCTAATGGAGAAGAGAGACATCATTGGGTGTCATGGGAGACCATTTGTTGTCCTAAGGAGGAAGGGGGTGTTAGAATTCGTTCGTTACATCAAGTGATGCAAGCCTTGCACATAGGCGTGGAATTCTATACTATAAAGGGGACTCTCTTTTCTTTGGGCTATGTTCATGCGAAGCAAATATGGTGCCCCTCACAGGGCTGTTCTCTCTTCAATTCCTAGGAGTGCTTCTCATTGTTGGAGAGCCATCCATGCCCAGCTGGACTTTGTTTTATCCCACGCCTTGTGGTCTATCGGTAAAGGTAACATTTTTTTTGGCATGATATGTGGTTGAATTCTCCTCTGCAGGTAGACAACCCTCCTCGGCCTCATATCTCTGTCAAAGAGGCCTTCAATGACCCCAATTTGATGGATGAAATTCTGAGTATTTTGGATCCTATCTCCATTCAAGAAATTCAATCTATGCGGGGCTGTCTTTCTGAGGTTTATGAGGGCAAACTTCACTGGCTACTTCATCCTGATGGATGCCTTCTCTGTTTCTAGTGCATGGGAATCGACGCGGGCTTCTCATCCTTCTGTCTACTGGTGGAAATATGTTTGGAATAAATGGGTACACCCAAAAATTGCAGGTTTTGTTTGGCGACTTATGCATAAGGCAATATCCACTGATGAGCGTATTAAGTCTCTGGGTTTTCGGTTTCCCTCTTGTTGTCTTTGCTGTTCCAGCCCTCATAGTAAATCCATCTCGAATCTCTTTGTTCAAGGAGAGCTGGCTGCATCCCTTTGGTCCTTCTTCGCGTCTCATCTTAACATCTCAATATCCCAAGCTCAGTCTCTCGAGCAGCGTCTTGAGTCTTGGTGGACTGATACTATTTGCTCCCAGTATTCTTTTTTACGCAATTCTGTTGCTTTATTTATCCTATGGGAAGTTTGGAAAGACCGCAATTCCATTATTCATGACAATGTAAAGCTCAATATAGTTAAAACGAGACAGAAAATTTGGAAGTGGCTGCTTGACACTGTGGTTCTTTTCCACCCGGCTGGGTTTACATGATCAAGCTTGCCTTCATGCTCTTCAGGTTCCTATTATTTCCCCTAAACCTAAGAGGGGACGTAGGGTTAGCATCCACCTGATATTGGCTCTTTCAAACTCAATGTGGACGGTTCCGCTATAAATGGATTCATAACAGGGGGTGGTGTTATCAGGAATTACCAAGGTCAGGCTATTTTTTTTTTTTTTAATAGGTCTTCTCCCTTCGATCCGCGAAGTAGGCAAGCAGGAATCTCTCCCCCTTTCTGTTTATGGATAGAAAGAATATCTCCTTAGGAGAGTATTTTATGAGTTGACTGTAACCCGAAGGCTTCTTTCAATCGATCTAGTAGGTAAGAAATAAGATCTTCGTATAGTTAATGAATTAAAGCGAAACCACTAGGTTAGATCTCGTCTGTGATCCCTGGGCTTGTTAATTGAGAGAGAAAGCCCTACTATCGATCGTGGCCTTCATTGAGTGCATTTTTGGCTCTTTGACATAGTAAGGCGGGAAGGCATGAGCAAGGCACTTAGCAAGGCCTTTCACAGCTCAAATCCATGCATTAAGCCGCTAATCCCTTTTCTAGCAAAGTCCCAGCAGGCTACCTCATCGGGAAATCTAAATTCTTTCACCGAACCCAGGGGGGGCACGATGAATACATTGATTATCTGGGTCCGATCGTCGCTAGAGGCCCGTCGACTATAATACACTGTTCGAAATTGATTCGTTTCTGCCGAAACAAAACGGGATTGGCTATCTTAACCTTAGCAGTTTTGCGAGCAAACGTAGACGAATGCTTGCAAGACCAGCAAAGCCCTACTTATTAGGAGGGGACTCTTTGGCACCTTAGATAAATTCCTTTACCTAGGGGATCAAGTGGTAGTTGATCAATGAACTAATATCTTTCGGTATAGGGCGAAGGTAAGGGCTTGGGCATGGCACGAGGGTCAGAGTCTTTTCCTTTTTTTCAAGTAGCCCCACCCGA